GCTGCGGGCCAAGCCGTAGAAGGTATCGCGAGACAACCAGAAGCAGAGGGTAAAATACGAGGTACTTTATTGCTTAGTCTGGCTTTTATGGAAGCTTTAACAATTTATGGACTGGTCGTGGCATTAGCGCTTTTATTTGCAAATCCTTTTGTTTAATCCTCGAAATAAATGGGAAAGTCTTATTTTGATCTTTCTTATTTTATTATCTTAGATTTGCCGCTTAATTTTTCAAATTATATCAAGATTTCCATCCTACAATAACTTTAACTTATTCGTTGAGATAATACAATACCCCGTGGGAAGGACTAATTTGAGGATCAGGAATTAGCGGATCCACTCGCTTTTTTCCTTCCCGTTCTCGGTCCAATGGAACCCCCTTTTTTAGTGCGCCTTGCAACGAACGAGATATATCGTAATTGATATGATACCTGGCCTGGGACCTAATTATAATTAATTATTTTTTTTGGGGGGGGAGTTCAATTGAAATTAAATAGATTGAGAAATACGGAAAAAATAAAATCAACAAAGGGTGAAGTAATACAAAAAGAACTCTGTTCAATTTAGTCAGTCCTATCTATAAGAGGAGATCATATGAAAAATGTAACCGATTCTTTCGTTTCCTTGGGTCACTGGCCGTCCGCCGGGAGTTTCGGATTTAATACCGATATTTTAGCAACAAATCCAATAAATCTAAGTGTAGTCCTTGGTGTATTGATTTTTTTTGGAAAGGGAGTGTGTGCGAGTTGTTTATTTCAAGAATAAGCTGGATCTAACCAGCTGCACTTTTTTCTTTATAACTAGGAAAGAAAGGTGCACGATCCCGCGAATTACTTCTGAATCAATTCAGAAATCATATGTACGAACCGTAGCATTTCGTGATTCGTTGGTAAATACACTTTGATTCTCTATTAACCAATAATATGGGGCCCTAAACATGGTTAAAGCTAAATTGTTTTAAGTCTGGACGCAACATTGGTGTTCTTTCTACCACTATGTTAGTATGGCGAGAGTTTCAAAACGAATCCTTGCATTTTATCCGATATAGAACACTCATATCGATAAAATGATTTGTGAACCTTTTATTGTTACTGAAAAACGGGAATCCCCTCCTTTTTTTATCCAATGCGGAATCGACGACCTATGTATAAAGTAAGCGGAATTTTTTGGATTTGAATAAAAAAAAAGAAACAACTTTGCCGATAATTACAGATTTTTTGTCTGGTCGGAAGAGTCCTCCGAATATTCTGGTCTTGGATCAACGATCCGTTTCAATATTTTTGAATCCGAACAGAAAAGAGAGGATAAGCTCATTATATTATATATAAAAAAAAAAATATATAAATAAAAAAGTGATACGGGAATGCCCCATAAGTAAGTGAGCGTGAGAGCCAAATGAATCGAAAGATTCCTGTTTGGTTCGGGAAGAGGTCATGGAATTGTTAAAATTAATTGTAATGGGAAGATAATCTACTTTCATTAAGTGATTTATTAGATAATCGAAAACAGAGAATCTTGAGTACTATTCGAAATTCAGAAGAGCTACGCAAAGGGTCCATTGAAAGGCTGGAAAAGGCCAAGGCCCGCTTACGAAAAGTGAAAATAGAAGCGGATGAGTTTCGAGTGAATGGATATTCCGAGATAGAACGAGAAAAATTGAATTTGATTAATTCAACTTATCAGAATTTGGAACGATTAGAAAATTACAAAAATGAAACCATTCAGTTTGAACAACAAAGAGCGATTAATCAAGTCAGACAACGCGTTTTTCAACAAGCCTTACAAGGAGCTCTAGGAACTCTGAATAGTTGTTTGAACAACGAGTTACATTTACGCACTATCGGTGCTAATATTCGTATGTTTGGGGCGATGAAAGAAATAACTGATTAGTCCTTCTACTGTAGGTATTATTTATTGATTTTTCCTTTGCTTCTGAAAAAGAATTAAGCAAGACTCATGGCAACCCTTAGAGCCGACGAAATTAGTAATATTATCCGTGAACGTATTGAGCAATATAATAGAGAAGTCAAGATTGTGAATACTGGCACCGTACTTCAAGTAGGTGATGGCATTGCTCGTATTCATGGTCTTGATGAAGTAATGGCAGGTGAATTAGTAGAATTTGAAGAGGGTACAATAGGCATTGCTCTTAATTTGGAATCCAATAATGTTGGTGTTGTGTTAATGGGTGACGGTTTGATGATACAAGAGGGAAGTTCTGTAAAAGCAACAGGAAGAATTGCTCAGATACCAGTGAGCGAGGCTTATTTGGGTCGTGTTATAAATGCTCTTGCTAAACCTATTGATGGTAGGGGCGAGATTTCAGCTTCGGAATCTCGGTTAATTGAATCGCCCGCCCCAGGTATTATTTCGAGACGTTCCGTATATGAGCCTATGCAAACCGGACTTATTGCTATTGATTCGATGATTCCTATAGGACGCGGTCAGCGAGAATTAATTATTGGGGACAGACAGACCGGTAAAACAGCAGTAGCTACAGATA